TTGCAATCCATTCAATTTTAATTTCTACACACGTCTTTTTTTAGGAGGCCTACATCCATTATGTGGCATAGGGGTTACGTCACGTACGAAACTTAATAGTATACCACTTCTACGAATGGCTCGTAATGCTGCATCTCTTCCGAGACCAGGGCCTTTTATCATGACTTCTGCTCGTTGCAGACCCTGATCCACTGCCGTACGAATAGCATTTCCTGCTGCGGTTTGAGCAGCAAATGGTGTCCCTCTTCTTGTGCCTCTGAATCCACAAGTACCAGCGGAGGACCAAGAAACCACCCGACCTATTACATCTGTAACAGTCACAATGGTATTGTTGAAACTCGCTTGAACATGAATAACTCCTTTTTGTATTCTACGTCCATTCTTACGTGAACCAATTCTTGGTATAGCTTTTGTCATATTTTATCATCTCATAAATATGAGTCGGAGATATACGGATATATCCATTTCATGTCAAAACAGATCCTTTATTTGTACATCGGACCGTTTAGAAAGTCCCTTGTTAGAAAGATTACCCCTGTCTCTGTTTATGTTTCGGATTGGAACAAATTACTATAATTCGTCCCCGCCTACGGATCAGTCGACATTTTTCACAAATTTTACGAATGGAAGCCCTTATTTTCATATTTGTTATTCCTTAATTCCAAATATACTCCTTGGAAGAAAATAAGTCTCTTGAAATTTTGAACCTCGAATTGTATTCCCATGAAAGGAATGTTTAAATTCAAATAAAAAGCCGCCTAATCATTCGACTCTTTGTTGCGAAGTCTATAAATTATACGTCCCCTAGTTGAATCATAACGACTTACTTCGATTTTGACTCTATCTCCTGGTAGTATCCGGATAAAACTCCGTCGGATCCTCCCCGAAACATAACCTAGAATCAGATCTTCATTGTCTAAACGAACTCGGAACATACCATTGGGAAGTGATTCAGTAATTAAACCTTCGTGAATCAATTTTTGTTCTTTCATTCCAGGTAACCCCCTTGAAGTATCAACTAATGGAGGAGGAGTAATAGTAGACAATTCGTCTTTCCTCTCTTTTTCCCAAATAGCAAGTTACGGATCAAATTCGGATACCAGAAGGATCACCAGATATAATACAAAATTTCTCCCCCAATTCTTTCTAGTCGAGCTTCTCGATCTGTCATTATACCTCGAGAAGTAGAAAGAATTACGACCCCCATTCCACCTAAAATCCTAGGAATTCGTTGATGGTTGGAATAGATTCGTAGACCGGGACGACTGATACGCTTTAAAATAGTTCTATATGTTCCTTTCCTATTCCTTCTATGTCGCAGGGTTGAAACCAAAAAATATTTGTTGTTTTCCCTATGTTTCCTAACATTTTCAATAAACCCTTCTTGTAGAAGTATTTTAACAATGTTTTCGGCGATATTAGTAGATGCTATTCGAACCGTTCCTTTTTTATCCATGTTAGCATTTCTTATAGAAGTTATTATATCGGCAATAGTGTCCCTACCCATGACGAACTAAAATTATGGGTGCCTTCCAGTTTTGATACAATCAACATGTTCCTTTTTTTTTTTTTTCATTTTTTCTTATTTATTTATGAATTATTAAAGGTATATGCGTGAGACACAATCTACTAACGTAATCTATTTCAGAGACCTGACTATACTCTATCACGGTCTCATCTACTAGTATTTATAAGACTTCAGGAGCTAATGAGACTATTTTAGTGAAATTCAACTGTCTCAATTCCCGCGCGATCGCTCCAAAAACGCGAGTTCCTTTTGGATTTCCTTCTTGATCAATGACAACTGCTGCATTGTCATCATATCGTATTATCATACCGTTGTCGCGTTTGAGTTCTTTACATGTACGTACAATTACAGCTCTGATCACTTCTGATCTTTCGAGAGGCATATTGGGCACTGCTTCTTTGATTACAGCAACAATAACGTCACCAATATGAGCATATCGTTGATTACTAGCTCCTATGATTCGAATACACATCAATTCTCGAGCCCCGCTGTTGTCCGCTACATTCAAATGGGTCTGAGGTTGAATCATATCATTTTTTTTTTTTTGAATCTGCTCTTTCAATGCAAAAGGCAAAGGAAAAAGAGAGAAATATTGTCTGCCCAGAAATCCAAAAATCTGCGATTGTATTTTTCATCACAAATACCCTTCACATACCTATCACGCGATAATGAATTGAGTTCGTATAGGCATTTTGCACGCAGCTATTGAAATAGCTGCTCTGGCTACAGTTTCTGATACTCCGCCCATTTCATAAAGTATTCGACCGGGTTTAACGACAGATACCCAATATTCGGGAGATCCTTTCCCCGAACCCATACGTGTTTCGGTAGGTCTTACTGTAACGGGTTTGTCGGGAAATATACGTACCCATATTTTTCCACCACGGCGTGCATATCGTGTCATTGCTCGTCGTCCTGCTTCTATTTGTCTAGATGTGATCCAAGCGGGTTCAAGTGCCTGAAGAGCGTATCTGCCGAAACAAATATGATTGCCTCGATAAGATATTCCCTTCATTCTTCCTCTATGTTGTTTACGGAATCTGGTTCTTTTGGGGTTATAGTTGATGGTTGTTTCTCAATCCCATCTCTACTGCAGAACCGGACATGAGAGTTTCTTCTCATCCAGCTCCTCGCGAATGAAACGATTCAATAATATTACGTATATGTATTTATTGAATGAATAATACACTGAATCATGGAATTTATTGATATTTAATCTGTCACACGGGAAGCCGTATAGTATATAGTATATACGGCTAGACATTTCTATTTTATTTATATGGGATAATGCCTTTCTTTTGAAAATGAATCCTTGACCTTTACCGAATCTGTCAAAATACTGCAATCCAATAATGGTTTCGCGGGCGAATATTGACTCTTTCCATATTTGCTTCATTCGTAGGGTGAACCCATGACCTATCAGAAGAAATTAATTGGTTCCTGGTTGATTCCGCCATCCCACCCAATGAATCATTAGGATTCGTTTTCAATAGAATCTTCCGCAGTCACAGGTTTCGTCGTTCCCATAGCTTTTCCATTAATGGCTAGGCCTGAACTATGCAATGGAGCTCCTAATTAAATTCGTTCCCGAGCCAATCTCCTCAGTCTCTATTGACTCGGGGCTCTTTATTATTTGTATTTTTCTTATGAACCGTATTCATCTAATTATGGACGAATCAGTATTGATGCTTTATCACACTGCCTTTTATGATATGATGTGATTGATAGACCATACATATTGGAATCATATATCATGGAGATTCTCCTTCTCTCTTTCTCTCGCCCTTCCAGTTACCCACATCCCTCTATTTTTTTTTTCCAACCTATAAATGGATTTTTCCTTTATGAAAAAAAAAAGATTTCAGTTGCTACAACTATATGATCGATACATCATATGGCGACTGCTTCCTTGGATCTCGATAATACAAAGCAATGAGTTGGTTACTAGTTCTTATAGTTATTAGTTAGGGGCTGGTCTGTTTTTTGAATCCCAACTTTAAATAAAAAACCAACGAGTCACACACTAAGCATAGCAGTTCCACCAAAAGGTCAATCGAATTTTTATTCAACCTTATAGAATTAGAATTGCTCATTTTTCATTTTTTTTTTATTGAAGTGAAAGGGAATAGTTTGTAGTTTTTGTTCTATCACTGAATAGAATGGCAAGCAAAGGAAGGGTCCATTATTGCTCGTCTACAAATATCCAAATTTTGATGCCCAATGCCCCATAGGCAGTTCGAACTGTATAGGAACAATGATCAATTTTAGCTCGAATGGTTTGGAGGGGAACCCTACCTTCTCTGATCCATTCGACACGTGCAATTTCTTTTCCGTCGATACGCCCTGCAATTTCCACTTGAATTCCTTTTGTGTCTGCTTGTTCAGTTAATTCAATAGCTTTTTTCATTGCCTTTCGAAACGAAACCCTATTCTTTAATTGTAGAGCTATATATTCTGCAAGAATATTAGGTTGTCCATAAGGTTTTGCAACTCTTGTAATAGCAATGTTAAGTCTCCGATTCACAGAATGAAGCCCCTTTTGTACATTGATCTGCAATTCTTCGATTCCTCGTGTTTGGCCTTCTATTAACAAATTTGGGAATCCAATATAGATTATGACCTGGATCAAGTCCATTTTTTTTTGAATCTCTATATGTGCAATTCCAATTCCTTCGAAACTTGAAGATACTCTTATATTTTTTTGTACATATATCTTGATACAATCTCGTATTTTTTCATCTTCCTGGAGACCTATGTAATAACTTTTTGGTTGTGCGAACCAAAGGGAACGATGACTTTGGTTTTCGCCAAGGCGGAAACCAAGTGGATTTATTTTTTGACCCATCTTTTTTTTTCTCTCTCTCTCTCCTTCTCTATATATCTTTCTATTATAGGATCTCTCCATACATTTTTTGTTTCTAAAAATATATCCTGATCTGTTTTCTTTTTAGAGCTATCCTTCAGTACAATAATTATATGACAGGCGGGTCTTTCTATCGGATAACTACGTCCTCTAGCCCTGGGTTTTAACTTTTTCACGATAGTACCCCCATTGACTTCGGCTTTACTAATGACTGAATCAGCTTCGTTGAAACTTTTATTGTGACTAGCATTTGCTGCTGCAGAATAAACCAGTTTAAAAATGGGATAAAATGCTCGATAAGGCATGAGTTCCAGTAACATAAGTGTTTTCTCGTAGGAATGCCCACGAATCTGATCAATGACTCTTCGTGCTTTGTGAGCAGACATACATATACGTTGAGCTAAAGCTTGTACTTGTGTACTCGAGCTCCTCTTCATCTTCTGCTTTTTCAAGGTCTTCTTCCACTTTCTCCACTTTGACATAAGATAAGGTTCGCCTCCCGCCAATGAACGATGAGCACCTATTTCACTTTATTTTATTAACGGAGAGATCTAGTATCGTTTCTCGCGTGTCCCTGGAAAGTAAGAGTAGGTGCAAATTCTCCTAATTTTTGACCCACCATACGATCCGTTATATAAATAGGTAAATGCGCCTTTCCATTATGAATGGCAATTGTATTGCCGATCATTGTGGGTATAATGGTAGATGCCCGGGACCAAGTTACTATTATCTCTTTTTCCTCTCTCATGTTAAGCTTCTTTATTTTTTCCAATAAATGATTAGCTACAAAAGGATTTTTTTTTAGTGAACGTGTCACGGCCTATTATTCCCCCCCCTTTTTTTTTGAAAAGACGAGTAAAAAACAATATTGATTTGATTTTGAATATTCCTATTTACGGCGACGAATAATAAAACGATTACTATATTTATTCCTTTTCCTACTTCTTCTTCCAAGCGCAGGATAACCCCAAGGGGTTGTGGGTTTTTTTCTACCAATCGGGGCCCTCCCTTCACCACCCCCGTGGGGATGGTCTACAGGGTTCATAACTACCCCTCTTACTACAGGACGCCTACCTAGCCAACACTTAGATCCGGCTCTACCCAAACTTTTCTGGTTTGCCCCAACATTACCCACTTGTCCGACTGTTGCTGAGCAGTTTTTGGATATCAAACGGACCTCCCCAGATGGAAATCTTAATGTGACCGATTTACCCTCTTTTGCAATCAGTTTCGCTACAGCACCTGCTGCTCTAGTTAATTGTCCACCCTTTCCAAGCGTGATTTCTATGTTATGTACGGCCGTGCCTAAGGGCATATGGGTTGAAGTAGATTTTTCTTTTTGATCAATAAAAACCCCTTCCCAAACCGTACAAGCTTCTTCCAAAGCATACGGCTTTCCGGATGTATATATATATATTATATGATGATATCTAGACAGATGGATTTTATATGAATCATGTGATGAAGTACCACATGAGTGGATATATAGGAATACAAATCTGCCAAATCACTCATGTTATGATCTTATACATCCTAGGTCTCTCCGTTTCGTCATCTGGCTTCTGTTCTTCATGTAGCATTCAGACCGAATGACTCTATGAAATTACGTCGCTACTTCCACATATTACGGGTAACGTAGGAGACATCTTTTCCCCGGGGGGATTTTTAGAATTACCACCACTTAGCTTTCAATTCACCTCTGACCATCAAATGAAATGTGAATAACCCATCCTCTTCTCTTTGAAACAAGGGTCGCTTCCGCTTTTGTCCGTGCTTCAAACAATTTTGTCTTCTCCATATTACCATATCTTGAGTGTCAATAATTTTATATGAGGAACTACTGAACTCAATCACTTGCTGCCGTTACTCTTCAGTTTTCTGTTGAGGTCTATCCCGTAGAGGTACTCAAATTGGATCAGTGATCAATTTCTAGGTTTCGTCGTAAACCTAATTGGTTACTTCCAATTACGTAAATCCATAGTTCAAACCGCACTCAAAGGTAGGGCATTTCCCATTGATATAGGAACTTCTGTACCGGAAACAATGGTATCTCCAATTATAGCCCCTCTGGGATGTAAAATATATCTTTTCTCACCATCTCCATAGTGTATGAGACAAATGTATGCATTTCGATTAGGGTCATATTCTATGGTTACGATCCTAGCAGATATGTCTTTTTCATTCCGTCGAAAATCGATTTTACGGTATAGACGCTTATGGCCTCCTCCTCTATGCCCTGCGGTAATGATTCCCCTGGAATTACGACCTTTACCACAGCGATGCTGTCCATAGATCAAATTATTTCGCGGATTGGATTTCACTTGACTGTCTACGGATCCTTTGCGTATGCTCGGGGTAGAAGTTTTGTATAAATGTATCGCCGTGTTATTTAGTATTTTTTTTTCTTTTTTTTTTTTACTTAAATTCTTTTCTCTTCTCTATAAGAGGTAAAATAGAATAACCCGGTTGAAGCGTAATGATCATACGTCTGTAATGCATTGTATGTCCCATAATGGGTCCCATTCTTCTACCCTTTCCCGGGAGTTGATGACTATTTATAGCTATTACTTTGACGCCAAAGAAGAGTTCGACCCAATGCTTTATTTCTGTCCTAGTTGATCCTGATTCGACATTAGAAGTATATTGATTGTTCCCCAATAACCGAATACTTTTTTCTGTAAAGACTACATATTTGATTCCATCCATAAATCTACTTTCTTCCCCACGAGTTCCAGTATCGATAAGAATTCTAGTTCTTACTCTTCATATGTTATGGTTGGTATGAATATACCATATCAATTCGTTATGTATGGATGATGAGATTCCATTGATACGGAGCCAGTGGAACTAGCCTTATTGAATGTCCCCGTTGGCCTGCATCCAGCAGGAATTGAACCTACGAATTCGCCAATTATGAGTTGGGCGCTTTAACCATTCAGCCATGGATGCTTCACTGGGGTCATTGTACATCGCGAGTGACCCAAATTCAATTCACTTTGATTCTTTTGGATTCTTTAGGAGGAATCAATGAAATGAGAGGACATCAATTCAAATCCTGGATCTTCGAATTGAGAGAAATCAAGAATTCTCGCGATTTCTTGGATTCATGGATCCAACCCGATTCGGTGAAATCTTTCACTTCCTTTTTTTTCCACCAAGAGCGCTTTATGAAACTTTTTGATTCCCGAATTTGGAGTGTCCTAATTTCACGTGATTCACAGGGTTCAATTCGTCGACATTGCACGACCAAAGGTGTAGTACTGCTTGTACTTGTAGTAGCGGTCCTTATATACAATCGAAATAGGGTCGAAAGAAAAAATATCTATTTGATGGGGCTTCTTCCTAAGCCTCTGCGCTCCATTGGACCCCCAAATTATACATTGAAAGAATCCTTTTGGTCTTCCAATCTCAATAGGTTGATTGTTTCGCTCCTGTATCTTCCAAAAGGGAAAAAGATCTATGAGAGTTGTTTCATGGATCCGAAAGAAAGTACTTGGGTTCTTCCAATAACTAAAAAGTGTATCATGTCTGAATCTAACTGGGGTTCGCGGCGATGGAGGAATGTGATCGTAAAAAAGAGGAATTCCAGCTGTAAGATATCGAATGAAATTGCAGCTGGAATTGAGATCTCATTCAAAGAGAAAGATATAAAATATCTGGAGTTTTTTTTTGTATCCTATACGAATGATCCGATCCGCAAGGACCATGATTGGAAATTCTTTGACCGCCTTTCTCCGAGTAAGAAGCGAAACATAATCAACTTGAATTCGGGACAGCTATTCGAAATTTTAGTGAAACATTTGATTTGTTATCTCATGTCTGCTTTTCGTGAAAAAAGACCAATTGATGGGGGGGGTTTCTTCAAACAACAAGGAGCTGAAGCGACTATTCAATCAAACGAGATTGAACATGTTTCCCATCTCCTCTCGAGAAACAAGGGGGGTATTTTTTTGCAAAATTGTGCTCAATTTCATATGTGGCAATTCCGCCAAGATCTCTTCGTTATTGGGGGGAAGAATCGGCACAAATCGGATTTTTTGAGGAACGTCTCGAGAGAGAATTTGATTTGGTTAGACAATGCGTGGTTGGTAAACAGGAATCGGGTTTTTAGCAAGGTACGGAATGTATCGTCAAATATTCAATATGATTCCATAAGATCCATTTTCTTTCCAGTAACGGATTCTAGCCAATCGAAAGGATTTTCTGATCAATCCATAGATCCTTTCAATTCCATTAGTAATGAGGGTTCGGAATATCACACATTGATCAATCAAACAGAGATTCAGCAACTAAAAGAAAGATCAATTCTTTTAGATACTTCCTTTCTTCAAACGGAACGAACAGAGATAAAATCAGATCGATTCTCAAAATACCTTTCCGGATATTCCTCAATGGCTCGGCTATTCCCGGAACGTGAGAAGCAGATGAATAATCATCTGCTTCCAGAAGAAATAGAAGAATTTCTTGGGAATCCTACAAGATCAATTCGTTCTTTTTTCTCTGATAGATGGTCAGAACTTCATCTGGGTTTGAATCCTACCGAGAGGTCGACTATAGATCAGAAATTGTTGAAGAAACAACAAGGTGTTTCTTTTGTCCCTTCGAGGCGATCGAAAAATAAAGAAATAGTTGATATATTCAAGATAATTACGTATTTACAAAATACCTCCTCAGTTCATTCGATTGCAGCAGATCCGGGATGGGATATGGTTCCGAAGGATGAACCGGATATGGACAGTTCCAATAAGATTTCATTCTTGAACGAAAATGCATTTTTTGATTTATTTCATCTATTCCATGATCGGAACAAAGGGGGATACAGGTTGCACCACGAGTTTGAATTAGAAGAGACATTTCAAGAAATGGCAGATCTATTCACTCTATCAATAACCGAGCCGGGTTTAGCCTATCAGAATAAGGAATTTGGCTTGTCTATTGATTCCTACGGAAAATTATTGAATGAGGTATTCAACTCCGGGGATGAATCGAAAAAGAAATCTTTATTGGTTCTACCTTCTATTTTTGATGAAGAGAATGAATCTTTTTATCGAAAGATAAAAAAAAAATCGGTCCGGATCTCCTGCGGGAATGATTTGGAAGATCCAAAACCAAAAATAGCGGTATTTGCTCACAACAACATAATGGAGGCGATCCATCAATATAGATTGATCCGAAATCAGATTCAAATCCAATATAGTACCTATGGGTACATAAGAAATGTATTGAATCGATTCTTTTTAATGAATCGACCCGATTCCAACTTCGCATATGGAATTCAAAAGCATCCCATAGGAATTCAAAAGCACCCAATAGGAAATGATATTCTGAATCATCTAACTATAATAATAGATAAGATCAACCAACATTTATCCAATTTGAAAAAGATTAAGAAGAAGTGGTTCGATCCTCTTATTTCTCGAACCGAGAGATCCACGAATCTGGATCCTAATGTATATAGATACAAATGCTCCAATGGAAGCAAGAATTTCCAGGAATATTTGGAGCATTTCGTTTCTGAGCAGAAACACCGTTTTCAAGTAATGTTCGATCGATTACGTATTAATCAATATTCGATTGATTGGTCCGAGGTTATCGACAAACAAGATTTGTCCAAGTCACTTCGTTTCTTTTTGTCCAAGTCACTTCTCCTTTTGTCCAAGTCGCTTCTCTTTTTATCTAAGTCACTTCCTTTTTTCGTTGTGAGTTTCGGGAATATCTCCATTCATAGGGCCGAAATCCACATCTATGAATTGAAAGGTCTGAATGATCAACCCGGCAATCAGTTGTTAGAATCAATAGGTGTTCAAATCGTTTATTTGAATAAATTGAAACCCTTCTTATTGTATGATCATGATACTTCCCAAAGATCGAAATTTTTAATCAATACAGGAACAATATTACCTTTTTTGTTCAACAAGATACAAAAGTGCATGATTGACTCATTCCGTACTAGAAAAAATCGCAGGAAATCCTTTGAGAACACGGATTCCTATTTATCAATGATATCCCACGATCGAAACAATTGGTTGAATCCTCAGAAAAGTTCATTGATATCTTCTTTTTATAGAGCAAATAGACTTCAATTCTTGAATCATCCCCATCGCTTCTGGTTCTATTGTAACAAAGGATTCCATTTTGATGGGGAAAAGACCCGTATCCATAATTATGATTTTACGTATGCACAATTCCCAAATATCTTGTGCATTCGCAACAAAATATTTTCTTTGTGTTTCAGTAAAAAAAAACATGTTTTGGGAGAGAGAGAGACTATTTCACCAATTGAGTCACAGGTATCTGGCATATTCATACCTAACAATGTTCCACAAAGTGGTAACGAAACGTATAACTTGTACAAATCTTTCCATTTTTCAATTCGATCCGATCCATCCGTTCCTATTTACTCGATTGCAGACATTTCTGGAACACCTGTAATAGAGGAACAAATAGTCAATTTTGAAAGAACTTATTGTCAGCTTCTTTCAGATATGAATCTATCTGATTCAGAAGGGAAAAACTTGCATCACTATCTCCGTTTCAATTCAAACATGGGTTTGATTCACACTCCATGTTTTGAGAAATATGTGCCGTCCGGAAAGAGGAAAGAACTGAGTCTTTGTCTAAAGAAAAACGTTGAGAAGGGGGAAATAGGTAGAACCCTTCAACGAGATAGTGCTTTTTCAAATCTCTCAAAATGGAATTTGTTCCAAACCTATATGCCATGGTTCCTTACTTGGACGGGGTGTAAATATCTTTATTTCACCTTAAAAAACAATATTTATTTGATATTGAATATTCCCTTTCAATATTCCCTAAGTGGCAGTCAAAATTTTGTGTCCGTTTTTCATGATATTAGGCATGGATCAGATATATCATGGCCAATTCCTCAGAAAAAGTGGTGGTCGATTCTTCCACAACGGAATCTGATAAGTGAGAGTTCGAGTAAGTGTTTACAGAATCTTCTTCTGTCCGAAGAAATGATTCATCGAAATAATGAGTCACCCATTCCATTGATATGGACACATCTGAGATCACCAAATGCTTGGGAGTTCCTCTATTCAATTCTTTTCCTTCTTCTTGTTGCTGGATATCTCGTTCGTACACATCTTCTCTTTGTTTTCCGAGCCTCTAGTGAGTTACAGACAGAGTTAGAAAAGATCAAATCTTTGATGATTCCATCATACATGATTGAGTTGCGAAAACTTCTGGATAGGTATCCTACATCTGAACTGAATTCTTTCTGGTTAAAGAATCTCTTTCTAGTTGCTCTGGAACAATTAGGAGATTCTCTGGAAGAAATACGGGATTCTGCTTCTGGCGGCAACATGCTATTGGGTGGTGGTCCCGCTTATGGGGTCAAATCAATACGTTCTAAGAAGAAATATTTGAATATCAATCTCATCGATCTCATCAGTATCATACCAAATCCCATCAATCGAATCACTTTTTCGAGAAATACGAGACATCTAAGTCGTACAAGTAAAGAGATCTATTCATTGATAAGAAAAAGAAAAAACGTGAACGGTGATTGGATTGATGATAAAATAGAATCCTGGGTCGCGAACAGTGATTCGATTGATGATGAAGAAAGAGAATTCTTGGTTCAGTTCTCCACCTTAACGACGGAAAAAAGGATTGATCAAATTCTATTGAGTCTGACTCATAGTGATCGTTTATCAAAGAATGACTCTGGTTATCAAATGATTGAACAACCGGGATCCATTTACTTACGATACTTAGTTGACATTCATAAAAAGTATCTAATGAATTATGAGTTCAATAGATCCTGTTTAGCAGAAAGACGGATATTCCTTGCTCATTATCAGACAATCACTTATTCACAAACCTCGTGTGGGGCTAATAGTTCTCATTTCCCATCTCATGGAAAACCCTTTTCGCTCCGCTTAGCCCTATCCCCTTCTAGGGGTATTTTAGTGATAGGTTCTATAGGAACTGGACGATCCTATTTGGTCAAATACCTAGCGACAAACTCCTATGTTCCTTTCATTACGGTATTTCCGAACAAGTTCCTGGATGACAAGCCTAAAGGTTATCTTATTGACGATATCGATATTGATGATAGTGACGATATCGATATTGATGATAGTGACG